GAATTCGGGTCGATTGGATCGAGTGAAAAATCCTATTGTTTTGGTTGTGGACTCAAGGGTTCAGGTTCAAACATGTTCTTTGAAGAAATATATGAGTTCTATTATAATAGAAAAAAATATGTTTTTTTTATTCCATTTAAGTAAATCGAGAAAAGGAAAAACATAATAAGAAATGACACTCCTATCATAGGAATAGCCTTGTTGCTGCTTCAATAACAAGCATTTTCGTTTTCAAATCAAATAAATCATTTGATCTATGATTCATTGGAACAAGGAATGGCCTGGCTAGGTACTGGCCAGGCCGGGGGAATAAAAGAAAGAACCTTTCGGACGAAATCAAAGAGGTACTCTTTCTATTGGAGATATCTGTTTCGAATCATTATCTAAAGGGAATTGATGATTGATCAAATTCGTCTATATTTATAGAATAAAGAAAGATAAGGAAAAACTTTTATCAACCTTTACTTCACGCGTCACATAGGAATTATCCTTTTAAAATTGGGAGAGATGGCTGAGTGGACTAAAGCGGCGGATTGCTAATCCGTTGTACGAATTATTTGTACCGAGGGTTCGAATCCCCCTCTCTCCGTTTCTTCTGATCACTTGATATTTCCCTTTCGAATTCGAAAAAATCTCTAAACCTCTTTCTCATAGTTAAATGTATGGAATGGAGAAAGAAAATCCTAAGAAAATTCAGAAATCGAGCAAGGAAAAACCCCTGATTTTTTTATTCATCACGTCCAGGATTACGTCCTGGATCATTAGATAGGAATCCGAAGATGAAGAGAGAAACAAAGAATATCACTACTGTGTAAACGAAGAGTTTGAGAGTAAGCATTACACAATCTCCAAGATCATTTTGGGGGAAATAGGGGAATAGATTCTCCATTTTTGTACCACATATTCCGTTTTGACACCAAGAAAAGAAGCGGTTTCTAGAAAACATAAGGAATTTGCAGGAATGAATTTGTAATAAGATTCTGATTCTTTCGTTAACAAAAAGATCTCTCATACCTACAATTAGGTATTGTAGGGACCATACATAGGGTCTTCGACCCCCAGAAGGAATGAAGAAATGAGGCGATTCCGATTCATCTCGGTTATCCAAAAGAATTTCCATGTTTGAGTCGAGGGTTCATTATCTGATCTTATCAATTCTTAAGAATAGAATTTTTTTTTTTATCGAATAAATCATGAATGTTTCTAAGACAGTATTAAAGATCTCATCGAAAACTTACAGCAGCTTGCCAAACAAGGGCTAAGAGAAAAAAGAGCACAGGTATGACTGGCATAACATCTACGATTGGATTGAAAAAAGCATAAGCTTCGGGCAATTTGGCGAAGAAAAAGCTACTCGAATGAAGGGCAGAATTAAGACAGATCAAACTAAAGATATTAAGCATAACAAACATTTTGTTCTTGGAGAAAATTTCATTATTATTGGGTTATTGATATAAGGGGAAAATGAAGAAAGAAGGGAAAGTAGGCCGCAAAATCTTTCTTTTTCTTTGAACTCCCTCAATCAAAAATCCTTCAATTCTCAAATGAGAATAGAAGGAATCATACCTTACATACAATATCTTAATTGAATTATATGTAATGATCAATAAATTCATTTTGATTCTACATCTACATGTGTAGAATCATAGCAACAACCAATTCAATAGATATTGGGGCTGGAATTGACGAACAACCAATACCGACATTAGTGTTTATCGGTGTCGAATAGAAATAAAAATGGGGCGTGGCCAAGTGGTAAGGCAACGGGTTTTGGTCCCGTTACTCGGAGGTTCGAATCCTTCCGTCCCAGACCAATTCTATCATAACAAAGATTGTTCTTTTTAACAATCTTCTGTTTAAGGGTGTAATGTTGGATACAATGTGATCCAATCTTTCTTTGTGATTTCTAATGATTCTTCTATAGAATCATATCTTCCCTTTCTATTTTGTTTCTCACAAACAAACGGATCGAGTATCAATGACATGTGGATGGAAATAAATATCTTTTTTTATATAGGTAGGATGGGAACAAAGATCAAAGTGAAATTAAAAAAAAAACTGGGTGGGCCATTCAGCGTATGTTCGCCCCCTCGCCCATATTCATATTGAAGGTTAGTTAGTCATTTGGATAAACTTTATGCCCCATATCTATGATATTTGGATTCTCACATGATGCATTCTGAGTCGAAATGCGAAATAAAAGAGAAGTCTCTACCTTCCCTAAAGTAAATATAAATAAAGATAGGGTAGACAAAATGACTAATTCTATGTGGATCCTGAATCCTAAAAAACGGGGGGGTTCTTGATATTAATTCCATCGCTGGAATTAAAGCTCCTGAGACTGGGGTGGGACAAAATCAAACAAAATAGTAACAACGAATTGATATGAACCCATTTTGCTTTGTACTTATACAAGACAGGATAGCATCCCATAAGAAGATCCTTTTAAATTGGCTTTGGGTATGATTCATGATCCCCATGGAATTCGTGTCGATATGAGTTAATCCGCAAAGGAAAGGAAGGTATCAATTTCAAGACCCTTGTCATCCGGATCTTATTAACAAACAAGAAAATTCAATACGGAACAGATTATTTTCTTTGGACCTAATTTCTTTTATTTTGTATTTGATTTGGCTCCAATGAATAATTGGAAATCAATGTAGCGATCAATTGGGGGAGGGGGGAGATTCATACATTCACTTTACTTTATGGAAAAATTCCTGAATCTGAAGTAAGGAAAAATCTGTAGAAAATGAACCATGCCTATATGTATTGTTATTGTTCTATTTCAGTGATCAGTGACACCGGTGTTTCAGTTTTGGCGAAAAAGGTCTGCGATCCCTTAAATACCCACGATTACCCCCGGTAACACTTGTTTGGTGTATCTGATGAATACGATAAAATCAGACTCCTACGATTCTGATTTTATCAATCAGATGAAAGAATACCCGAAAGAATACCGACCTTAATCTTTTCTTTCATGAGCCCCTTCTATCCATCCCCAAGAAAACAAAACAATTGGATTTGTTTCTTGACCCATTTATCTGGTTTAAATTATTGATGATTCAATCGGAAAGGAAACATAGAGGTCTCTTATGATGATCAAATTCGCGTCTGATTTAATTAATCAGATATCTGCTAAACATTTTTAGATCCTCGTTGTACCGACTTGTTGATGGATTTAGAGATTCAATTCAGTCTTTACTGGAAAACTTATTTCCAGTAATGATGTCGAAGTAGGAAATTCTTGAAATTGTTTTTTATGATTCCTTATAAATTCTTTCTACTCGAAGAAGTGTGACATTGGTGAATCTATCCTATCGAGTCACTTGCGATCTTTCCCGGTCATTGGAATAGCTTATTTGGTTAATGACTCATTCTGTTCCGGTATCGGTAATCTAATTAAAGACCCTTCTTTAGTTTTAGTTGTTTGAGAAAGAATTGGATCTTTCATGATTCATCATCCCTAACAATCTGTTGAAGATGTAAAGAAGTGTTAAGTAACACATTTCTTCGTGTTTTTTATAAATGTGTTTCATTCTTCTAATAAAATATGGGGTTAAATTATATTCTTGCTGAGACTTCTACAGATCCATATATGAAAATGAAAGTATGGAGTACTTCATATACTATATACCGATTGAGCCAATGACTATTCATGATTCCATATTGAATCAATTCCATACCGGTCCAAAATTAGAGGAATGTTATGGTAAAACTTCGTTTGAAACGATGTGGTAGAAAGCAACGTGCGACTTGAAGGACATTATTGGCTGTGGATTCTTGTACCCACCGTTTTATATATCAAAGAAGATGCTCTCAGCTCGACATAGTTTGTTCTATTCCACTAGGACCCCAATTTTGGGGTTGTAATAAAATAATATAATTATAATATAGCACATGATGGAGCTCGAGCATAAAGAATTGGTTCATTTAGCAGAGAGAAGGATCTAGGGTTAATGCCAATCAATAAGTTGGAACAACTTCGTAAGTATATCTTCGGTATAGAAATTGAAAGGATCAAGTTCGAACAAGTAAAAAAAAAAAAAAAGTAAAATGAATTTGTCGAAATAGTTTTACCAATTCCGATCAAAAGTGTATCACAGGGGAATCAATCGTTTCCATAGAACGAAATAACAAAAGGTATGTTGCTACCATTTTGAAACAATTAAGGATTACCGAAGTAATGTCTAAACCCAAGGATTCAAAGCAAAGATAAAATAAAGGATACCGGAACAAGGAAACACCGTTTTCAATTGTCTCAACAACTAGATCAGAATGGGGAAGAAATAAAATCGACTCTAGGCGAGACAAACAAAAGAGGTTAGAGACGGCTCAATAAATGTCTAAGGATTTCCCTTCGAGCTCTTTGAGAATTACCCAACTTGAGTTATGAGTACGAATGAGATTTCTTTTTTTTTTTTTTCAGGAAAGAAGAACAAAAAAAAAAATGACTCAAATCATAGTCTAATTGATGATTTTGTGGATCTATTTGCCACTACAATACATAAATTCGAATCATTCTTTTTCGAGCCGTACGAGGAGAAAACCTCTTATACGTTTCTAGGGGGGGTTGTTCATTTATGTCTATCCCAATGAGTCATCTATCGAATCGTTGCAATTGATGTTCGATCCCGAAGAGAGGGAAGAGATCTTCGTAAAGTGGGTTTTTACGATCCGATAAAGAACCAAACTTATTCAAATGTTTCCGCTATTCTATATTTCCTTGAAAAAGGCGCTCAACCTACAGGAACTGTTCATGATATTTCAAAGAAGGCGGAGGTATTTAAGGAATTTCGAATTAATCAAATGAAATTAATGAAATAAAAAAAAAAGGGGGGGGTGCCCAGTATCTAGCTTTGTCTAATTGTTTCTCCACCATTCCTTATTTTTTTTTCTCTATTCTCTATTCATTGTTGCTCTCACATGACCCCGTATCATAGAACTATAAAAAAAAAGATCTTCTCTTGATATGAGACAGATAGAAAAAAGATTGAGTGAATAGATGAAATAACTGGGAAATTATGGGATTACCATCAATCAGATGGTTTTCGTTGGGACTCCACCAACAAACAAAAGGTCAATCTTGCTTATTATACCTCTATTGAATAAATATTGAATAAACCCGACATTTTTTTCCTACCGGAATTCCTTATTTATTTCCCCACTCATACTTCATCCCTTATCTATGTTGTAGTGTCACTCCAACACAAGTCCTTGTTTTATTTATTGAATTGGTTTTCTCAACATTCAATTCATATTGACAATGGTGTATCGAACAAATATAATTCGATCGTGGATAAATAGATCTATTTATCCACATTTCATAAGTTTGTTTCTTTATTTCACTCAAACAATGGGTTCGTCAATTTCGTTGTGACATCAAGAAGTATCTTAGTTAATATAATGAAAAAAAAAAAATAGAGTATGGGTAGTCTATCAATTTTTACATCTATTTAGATTTTCTCTATAATTTATCCCAGAATCTGTTGTATTTTCATCTGATCTCTGTTCATTTTTATGTTCACAATTGATCATCAAATCTTTCTTTTTGATCTGTTGCTAGTTCAATGTTTTGACGAGGTCGGGCAATCGAATCTCTTTATTTATTTTTTATTCCGATCGTATCTACACACCCTATTTATATGGGTTGCTAACTCAATGGTAGAGTACTCGGCTTTTAAGTGCGGCTATGGTCTTTTACACATTTTGATGAAGCAACGGATTCGTCCATACCATTGGTAGAGTTTGTAAGACCACGACTGATCCTGAAAGGGAATGAAAGGAAAAAACAGCATGTCGTATCAATGGAGAACTCTTAGAATACTTCATCCTTAACGGATCGATACAAAATCTTGTTTTGATTCTTTTCTTGGAAAGGGGTCAAATCAATTCAAGTTGGGTCGAGTGAATAAATGGATAGAGCCCTATAGCTCCAATTATAGGGAAACCAAAAGCAACGAGCTTCTGTTTGTTCTTAATTCGAATGATTACCCGATCTAATTAGACGTTAAAAATATATTAGTGCCTGATGTGGGAAAGGGTTCTCTTGTGAGTGGATCATCAATTCCTTTTTTTTCATGAATCCTAACTATTCTCTATTATGTTCTCTATTATGTAGTGGAGACGAATGTGTAGAAGAAACGGTATACTGATCAAAATTCATTATTCCAAAGTCAAAAGAGTGATCGGGTTGTAAAAATAAAGGATTTCTAACCACCTCTTGTAACTATAACGAACATAAATAAATTGGATGGAAATAGGATCCGTTGATTGTCCTTTCTGGCTCCGGGGTATCTATTCTTTTCTTACTATACACCTTGTTCTGACCGTATCGTACTATGTATTATTTGATAACTCAAGAAATCCCCCATTTGGTTTAAGTGTAATTTCAAATGGAAATGGAGGAACTACAAGGATATTTAGAAATGGATGGATTTCGGCAACAATACTTCCTATATCCGTTTCTATTTCAGGAATATATCTACGCGCTTGCTCATGGTCATGCTTTAAATGGATCGATTCTTTATGAACCGGTGGAAAATTTAGATCATGACAATAAATCCAGTTCACTAATTGTGAAACGTTTAATTATTCGAATGCATCAACAGAATCGTTTGATTATTTCGGTTAATGATTCTAATCAAAATCGATTCGTTGGGCACAACAATCATTTTGATTCTCAAATGATATCGGAGGGTTTTGCAGTCGTTGTGGAAATTCCATTCTCGCTGCGATTGGTATCTTCCCTAGAAGAAAAAGAAATAGCAAAATCTCATAATTTACGATCTATTCATTCAGTATTTCCCTTTTTCGAGGACAAGTTATCACATTTAAATCATGTGTCAGATATACTAATACCCCACCCCATCCACCTGGAAATCTTGGTTCAAACCCTTCACTCTTGGATACAAGATACTCCTTCGTTGCATTTATTGCGATTCTCTCTCTACGAGTATTGGAATTCAAATAGTCTCATTACTCCAAAAAATTCCATTTCCCTTTTTTCAAAAGAGAATCAAAGATTCTTCTTGTTCCTCTCTAATTCTCATGTATATGAATGTGAATTCATATTCATTTTTCTCCGTAAACAACCCTTTCATTTACGATCAAAATCTTTTGGATCCTTTCTTGAGCGAACACATTTCTATGCAAAAATAGAATATCTTGTAGTAGTGCTTTGTAACGATTTTCAGAAAACCCTAGGGTTGTTCAAAGACCCTTTTATGCATTATGTCAGATATCAAGGAAAATCGATTCTGGGTTCAAGGGGGGCTCGTCTTCTGATAAAGAAATGGAAATCTCACCTTGTCAACTTTTGGCAATGTCATTTTGACTTGTGGTCTCAACCGGCCAGGATCCATATAAAGCAATTATATAATCATCCCTTCTATTTTCTGGGCTATCTTTCAAGTGTACGACTAAACTCTTCGGTGATAAGGAGTCAAATGCTAGAGAATTCGTTTCGAATAGATACTGCTATTAAGAAATTCGAGACCG